ACGAATTCTTGATCCGCAAAAGGTAGTGTATCGCGACTCCATCTGGTATTAAATTAGATCAGATACGATGATGGGAAATCCATTGTGGAAAGGCCCAAAAAAACTTTGTATCCAGACTCAGGAGAGGCTATGATATGAGTACTCAGACATGGAATCAGAATGCAGAATGCTTGGTCTACTCTTATGGAGTAAAGGACAAAGTTGAAAAAAAAAAAGAATGTATGTAGTAAAAGAATGTATGTAGTAATAGTGGTGATGGGTTGTCCCAATTCTTTCACAGAAAGAAAGACAGTAAGCGTAGATCAAATAGGAAATAGAAGTATCTGATAGATAGTTATCTATCTTGATGTTTAATATTTCCAAAGAAGGACGTATGTATCATCGTATTCGTACTTAATGCTTCTTGATTCTACCAGAAATCCTAAAATATATAAACGTAAACTTATTACGAGTATATTCATTGAATTGGTTCATCAATAGTCTTAAGTCAGAATCCTATTTTGACTCTGCACTATTGATTCCCCTATGATTATTAATCAATAATAGAATAATTCCTTCATCGAAATAGGGGGCATAATTCACATGGATATAGTAAGTCTCGCTTGGGCTGCTTTAATGGTAGTTTTTACATTTTCCCTTTCGCTTGTAGTATGGGGAAGGAGTGGACTCTAGGACTGGGGGCATTCCTAATCTACTAATTGACTAATCGATTGCTCAATCGAACCGTATCAATTCTTTATTGATCGTTTTGCGAAGCCTAAAAAAAAATTTCAAATTATAGTACTGGCAGACGGTAATGAATAATGAATAAGAAAATACAATAATGAATAATAACCATTCGATCAAACAATGAATGATTACCAGAATTGTATTTCGAAACTCAAATCTACGCATGATAAGAGATTTTTTCCAGCCTCATTTTTCCTAAAAATTCTATTTTGGTGAATCAGCTCTTATCAGAATTATGAATATTACAACGAGAAAAACCAATACTTCTACTTCATTTTTTTTTTTTTTCTTTATTTATTTCTCTTTTTCTTTACTTTGTACCTTTCTAAAAGAAAGTCGTTCCGCTATTATGACAATACATATTTTTTTCTACTCTACTGGAAGCGACTAGTAATTGTCCAAAGGGGTCCTACACATAAAAAAAAATGAGATCTTTCCTCCATTGAGCGATCCACATATCACACATTTAACGTTTGCTTTAGACTCCTAGAAATTTTCTTATGTTTTTTTGACTCATCTCATGTTTAAATGTTTAAGCATGCAAAATGGGCAGGGTTTACTCCTTTTCCAAATCTGAAGAAGTTACCTTACCATAGAACTCTGCGGATCATCTGTTAATTGTTCAACCAATGACTTCTTGAGATGGGAAATCAAAATAAAAGAAATAATAAAAGAAATTAGAGTTAGAGTGTTATCTATATGTACATCTAATATATGTACATACATATTGTAATTTGATCTATATAAAGCCTATATTCGTATACACTACAACTTTATATACTAATAAATAGTATACATTACTGGCTAGTGTGGTAGAACGAACTATATATAGTTCGTTCTACCACACTAGCTCAGATACTTACTAAGATACTTTTTCTTCTAGCCCGATCATTTCATTTAAGAGTTAGAGTTCTAATCCCTTTCTTTCATTTCTTGAATCATTGATAAGACCTAATATGAAAAATTCCAGTTTCATTCAAATTAATCATTTTGACTGACTGTTTTTACGTAGATAATAAGTAAAAAAGCAGTAGGAACTAGAATGAACAGTGCAGTAGCGATAAGTGCGAGAATATTGACTTCCATAATCTAATCTTCTTTTTTTTTTTGTTTCGCAATAACTCGGGATCTAATCCCATAGAGATGATAAAATTGACTCCTGTAAATTCAATGGGATGAATTGCCATCCTGATGATACTGAATCAGATCAATATTATGAATAATAATATCTGATCTATCAAATAAATTCATCGTCGAGAATTAAAATTAAATAGTATAACATAGGAAGATCCTTTATCCATACTAAATCAAAAAAAAAATAGTATTTTTGATTGAATCTGAAATACCCATCATTGTATTTTCATCCTTTTTCCACTTTTTCTTTTCTATAACCTATCATTTTCCTTATACAACTCTTCGACTTATACATACAATTATGAGGTATCATATGGCCGGTATTCTCTAGGCCATACACAGATCCAAACCAGTATAAGTGAAACAGAAAAAAGAAAAGATAAAGATTAAGTATAAAAAATCAAATATTCCAATAAATGCAATTGACTAATAAAGTTACTAATAAAGTAAAGGGACGTTGCTTGGTGGGTCTTCTCCTTTATTTTATTAGGATCCTCTTTATTGGATTGGGATTGGAACATATACATCAAAAATTTAGTATGCAATTTGAATGAGAATGAAATTGACTGTTTCCAATTAGTATTAATAATTGAGGATACATTTGTGTCTGTACTCCCCATAAAAAGACACTCTATTC